ACAGGGGTTCTATTGAATTTCAAGTATTCAGTTTCACCAATAAGATACGGAGACTTGCTTCACATTTAGAATTACACAAAAAAGATTTTTCATCGGAAAGAGGTCTACGAAGACTTTTGGGAAAACGTCAACGTTTGCTGGCTTATTTGGCAAAGAAAAATAGAGTACGTTATAAGAAATTAATCAGTCAGTTGGATATTCGGGAGAAGTAATTTAATCGTTCGAATTTATTTCTTATTTTATTAGTAGTCTTATAGTAGTCTTAGATTTTGCATTTTGATGAGCCTCGTTTTGAGGAATTCATGGAATAATCCATTTTCATGGAAAAAAGAATAAGAACAAGGATATGAGTCTACCACTTACAAGAAAAGATCTCATGATAGTCAATATGGGCCCTCAGCACCCATCAATGCATGGTGTTCTTCGACTGATCGTTACTCTCGATGGTGAAGATGTTATTGATTGCGAACCCATATTAGGGTATTTACACAGAGGAATGGAAAAAATCGCGGAAAACAGAACTATTATACAATACTTACCTTATGTAACACGGTGGGATTATTTAGCTACTATGTTTACAGAAGCAATAACGGTAAATGCACCAGAATTCTTGGAGAATATTCAAATACCCCAAAGAGCCAGCTATATTAGGGTAATTATGTTAGAATTGAGCCGTATAGCTTCTCACTTGTTATGGCTTGGACCTTTTATGGCTGATCTCGGGGCACAGACTCCTTTTTTCTACATTTTTAGAGAGAGAGAATTGATATATGATCTATTTGAAGCTGCTACGGGTATGCGAATGATGCATAATTACTTTCGCATCGGAGGAGTGGCTGCCGATCTACCTTATGGATGGATGGATAAATGTTTAGATTTCTGTGATTATTTTTTACGAGGAGTTGTTGAATATCAACAACTTATTACACAGAATCCTATTTTTTTAGAACGAGTTGAAGGAGTCGGTTTTATTAGCGGAGAAGAAGCTGTAAATTGGGGCTTATCGGGCCCAATGTTACGAGCTTCTGGAATACAATGGGATCTTCGTAAAATTGATCCTTATGAGTCTTACAATCAATTCGATTGGAAAGTACAATGGCAAAAAGAAGGAGATTCGTTAGCTCGCTATTTAGTACGAATCGGTGAAATGAGGGAATCCATAAAAATTATTCAACAGGCTGTAGAGAAAATTCCTGGAGGACCTTATGAGAATTTAGAAGCCCGACGCTTTAAGAAAGCAAAGAATTTTGAATGGAATGATTTTGAATATCGATTTCTTGGTAAAAAACCTTCGCCCAATTTTGAATTATCAAAACAAGAGCTTTATGTAAGAGTAGAAGCCCCAAAAGGTGAATTAGGAATTTATCTGGTAGGAGATGATAGTCTTTTCCCCTGGAGATGGAAAATTCGTCCACCTGGTTTTATTAATTTGCAAATTCTTCCTCAGCTAGTTAAAAAAATGAAATTGGCTGATATCATGACGATATTAGGTAGTATAGATATCATTATGGGGGAAGTTGATCGTTGAAATGATAATAGATAGGGTAGAGGTAGAAACTATCGATTCTTTTTCGAAATCGGAATTATTAAAAGAAGTCTACGGACTAGTATGGATTCTACCCATTTTGACCCTCCTACTGGGAATCACAATAGAAGTACTCGTAATTGTGTGGTTAGAAAGAGAAATATCTGCATCGATACAACAACGTATTGGTCCTGAATATGCTGGTCCCCTGGGACTCCTTCAAGCTATAGCAGATGGAACTAAGCTACTTTTTAAAGAGGATATCCTCCCATCCCGAGGAGATATTCCTTTATTTAGCATTGGTCCCGCTATAGCAGTCATATCCATTTTATTAAGTTTTTTAGTTATCCCTTTAGGATATCGTTTTGTTTTAGCTGATCTTAGTATTGGTGTTTTTTTATGGATTGCCATTTCAAGTATTGCTCCTATTGGTCTTCTCATGGCGGGATATAGCTCAAATAATAAATATTCTTTTTCAGGCGGTCTACGAGCGGCTGCTCAATCTATTAGTTATGAAATACCATTAACTTTTTGTGTGCTAGCAATATCTCTACGTGTGATTCGTTAAAATAGGATCTTTTTCCTCTAAAATACATTGAATGCTTATCTTCCTTTGTTTTTTCTGTATTCGAGTTGGTAAGTTAAACTAGATAGCTATATGAGTGAAACAAAACAGCTTATTAATTTGTAGTAAAAATACAAAATCTCATTTCCTACGTACAAGAAAAAAGTTCAAGTAAACATAAGCCGTGTAAACTCTTTACCCCAAGGTTGAGATTGTTTGATTAGTCATCATATCTTGAAGCGGGCAAGAATAAAGGATTCGCAATATGGAATTCCATTACTAGAATATTTTGAGTTATTACTATAATATTATAACCATAAGGCAATCCATAAAAAGTTAGTGAGGGATTAGAAACACTAAAGTACATACAGGATTAGTAATGAGAGAATCTAAATCATTAGACATTTTTCCTCATAAAAGGAATCGTAATAAGGACTTGGAATTGGTGGAAATGATCAAGTAGTACTTTCTTTGGATTCCAGTCTAGAGTATGTTCCCATTCACTTGTTAAAGAAATGGCTATCAAGAACGAATTAACCCTTTATTCTTTTTTCTTTTTAAGTATACCATACCCTTCCCCGGGAAAGAAGAATAGGACAAAAGATATGGAATGCAATACAAAAAAGGATTCTTATTTATTCTTTCCTTCCTTTATCCCTATTCATACGGAATTCTTCATGAACTAATGTCCAATTTTTTCCATTTATTAATTGCTATAACGAGTGTTATATTCCAATATTAAGTTATTACCGAACAAAGAAAAATATTATTTTTTTATATAAAGGATGAGATCAATTCGGAAGCGCTTTTTTTTATTCTAGCAGACAGAATTGCTTTGGTCTAATTTGGGACTTTCCAATCAATTTTATCTTACCTAATTCTATCTACGCCCAGGGGAGAATCCCGAAATGAAACAATCCTTTCCTTTTTTCTGATCATAGAGGAGCCGTATGAAGCTAAGGCTTCATGTACGGTTTTGGAATAGCGGTGGGAACTGTGATGTTATCATCGACTATGATTATCTAACAGTTTAAGTACAGTTGATATAGTTGAAGCACAGTCCAAATATGGTTTTTTTGGATGGAATCTTTGGCGTCAACCTATAGGTTTTCTAGTTTTTCTAATTTCTTCTTTGGCAGAATGTGAAAGATTACCCTTTGATTTACCAGAAGCGGAGGAAGAATTAGTAGCAGGTTATCAAACCGAATATTCTGGTATTAAATATGGTTTATTTTATCTTGTTTCTTACCTAAATTTATTAGTTTCCTCTTTATTTGTAACTGTTCTATACTTAGGCGGGTGGAATTTCTCTATTCCCTATATATCCTTTTTGGGATTTTTCCAAATGAATAAAATAATTGGAATTTTGGAAATGGTAATAGGTATCTTTATTACATTAACTAAAGCTTATTTATTTCTCTTCATTTCTATCACAATAAGATGGACTTTACCCAGGATGAGAATGGATCAGTTATTAAATCTTGGATGGAAATTTCTTTTACCTATTTCTCTGGGCAATCTCTTATTAACAACTTCTTCCCAACTAGTTTCACTATAAATAAGATAATACAATAACAGTAAGAATAAATAAGATAATACAATAACAGTAAGAATAAATAAGATAATACAATAACAGTAAGAATATTTTCAACACAAAAGTTCTCTCAAACAAGAGAAAGAAACATATCTTTTTCATCATATATATTTATAATATGTTCCCTATGCTAACTGGGTTCATTAGTTATGGTCAACAAACAATGCGTGCCGCAAGATACATTGGTCAAAGTTTCATAATTACCTTATCCCACACAAATCGTTTACCTATAACTATTCACTACCCTTATGAAAAATCAATTGCATCGGAGCGTTTCCGGGGGCGAATACACTTTGAATTTGATAAATGCATTGCTTGTGAAGTATGTGTTCGCGTATGCCCGATAGATCTACCCCTTGTGGATTGGAGATTTGAAAAAGATATTAAAAGGAAACAATTGCTTAATTATAGTATTGATTTCGGAGTTTGTATATTTTGTGGTAACTGTGTTGAATACTGTCCGACAAATTGTTTATCAATGACTGAAGAATATGAACTTTCTACTTATGATCGTCATGAATTGAATTACAATCAAATTGCTTTGAGTCGGTTACCAATCTCCATAATGGGAGATTACACAATTCAAACAATTAGGAATTCGCCTCAAAGTAAAATAGAGGAAGAAAAATCTTGGAATTCAAGAACGATTACTGATTACTAAGTATTAGGATTTTTTTTGTGAGAAAAATCCATTTTTACTAACTATAACGAAAAAAGAATAATTACTGCTTAACAACTTAGATACATATACAAAAAACTATCCTAATACCTTTTTCCTTCCTTGAATCTTTTAGTTTTAATGAGTTCATGAAAAATTTTATACTATAAATTTATTCTTATCCATAATGGATTTACCTGGACCAATACATGAGATTCTTGTGCTATTTGGGGGATTTGTTCTTCTACTAGGGGGTCTAGGAGTAGTATTACTTACCAACCCAATTTATTCTGCCTTTTCGCTGGGATTAGTTCTTGTTTGTATCTCCTTATTCTATTTTTTATTGAATTCCTACTTTGTAGCTGTCGCACAACTTCTTATTTATGTGGGAGCCATAAATGTCTTGATCATATTTGCTGTAATGTTTGTAAACGGCTCAGAGTGGTCTAAAGATAAGAATTATTGGACTATTGGAGATGGGTTTACTTTACTCATTTGCATAACTATTCCTTTTTCACTAATGACTACTATCCCAGATACGTCGTGGTATGGAATTCTTTGGACTACAAGATCAAACCAAATAGTAGAACAGGGTCTCATAAATAACGTTCAACAAATTGGGATTCATTTAGCAACCGATTTTTATCTTCCGTTTGAACTCATTTCCCTAATTCTTCTAGTTTCTTTAATAGGTGCAATTACTATGGCTCGACAATAAGAAATACTTAGAATGAGTCAAAATTCTTAGAATTTGAAATATAAAATAAATAACTAAAGAATCACAATTTTGATTTAGTAAAACCTATCTACTGCCAACACAACAAATACCTTCTTTTCTCTTTTGTTGCGTAATTGTTCTAGTCTAATTAATGGAATCGGTTCAATTCTTGTCCTCATATTGAAATGAATCGAGATTGATAAGGAGTTAATTAATGATGTTTGAGCATGTACTTTTTTTGAGTGTCTATTTATTTTCAATTGGTATCTATGGATTGATCACAAGCCGAAACATGGTTAGAGCTCTAATATGTCTTGAACTTATACTGAATTCAATTAATCTAAATCTCGTAACATTTTCTGATCTATTTGATAGTCGCCAATTAAAAGGAGACATTTTCGCAATTTTTGTTATAGCCCTTGCGGCTGCTGAAGCAGCTATTGGACTATCCATTCTTTCTTCCATCCATCGTAACAGGAAATCAACTCGTATCAATCAATCTAATTTTTTGAATAATTAGACATAGAATCCTCTAAACAAAGGCGCATATATAATAATACGGAACATTAAGATGAATAAAAATCTAATCTTATTTTATTATTAATTAATAATATCCTTTTTTTGAGTAGGTTATTTCAGAGTATTCTTTTTTACTTATTGAATATTGCATTTTTGCAATTCATTGATATTTCAATTTGAATATTGCAATAATTTATATTGAAAAGATGATACCCAATTCATTGGCTAATTCGAATTAGTATGTAGAATTCGTATAATTATGACTGTTGAAGTCTTAAATTCAAGTCTCTTGGCTCTTTTCACGCTTTCTCACAAACAGATTAAGAAATATATTGCATTATTTGTTAAAGTTTGGATAAACCATTGCTTCATCTGGTGTCTACAATATATCTAATTTATATAGTAAAAATTTCATTTTTACCAGATCGAAAATTTTGATGTTGAAAAGGAAAATTTAGAGATCAAATGTCACATTCTGTAAAAATTTATGATACATGTATAGGATGCACTCAATGTGTACGAGCTTGTCCAACAGATGTATTAGAAATGATACCTTGGGATGGATGTAAAGCCAAGCAAATTGCTTCCGCGCCGAGAACCGAAGATTGTGTGGGTTGTAAGAGATGCGAATCCGCCTGCCCAACAGATTTTTTAAGTGTCCGCGTTTATTTAGGGCCTGAAACAACCCGCAGCATGGCTCTATCTTATTGATACGTTACAAAAAACTCCACTTGAATCGTCTGATTCCTCTTTACCGAAGAAGCCTGTGCTCGAAATAATCGAGCATGGGCTTTTCTGGTCAAAACGTATCTTGTCTTTATTACTTTATCATGAGTTATTTTCCTTGGTTAACAATACTTGTTGTTTTGCCGATATTTGCAGGTTCATTAATTTTCTTTTTACCTCATAAAGGAAATAAAATTGTTAGGTGGTATACTATATCTATTTGTTTATTAGAATTCCTTCTAATGACTTATGCATTCTGTTATCATTTCCAATTGGAGGATCCCTTAATCCAATTAAAGGAGGATTATAAATGGATAGATGTTTTGGATTTCCACTGGAGATTGGGAATCGATGGACTTTCATTAGGATCTATTTTATTGACAGGATTTATCACTACTTTAGCTACTTTAGCGGCTTGGCCGGTTACCCGGAATTCGCGATTATTCTATTTCCTGATGCTAGCAATGTATAGCGGTCAAATAGGATTATTTTCTTCACGAGACCTTTTACTTTTTTTTATCATGTGGGAGTTAGAATTAATCCCTGTTTACTTACTTTTATCCATGTGGGGAGGAAAGAGGCGTCTGTATTCAGCTACCAAGTTTATTTTGTATACTGCAGGCGGTTCCATTTTTTTCTTAATTGGAGTTCTGGGTATGGGGTTATATGGTTCCAATGAACCTGGATTAGATTTGGAAAGATTAATTAATAAACCATACCCTGCAACATTGGAAATACTGCTGTATTTTGGCTTCCTTATTGCTTATGCTGTCAAATTGCCGATTATACCTCTACATACGTGGTTACCAGATACCCATGGGGAAGCGCATTACAGTACATGTATGCTTTTAGCCGGAATTCTATTAAAGATGGGAGCATACGGATTGATTCGGATCAATATGGAATTATTACCTCATGCTCATTATCTGTTTTCCCCCTGGTTGGTAATAATAGGAGCGGTGCAAATAATCTATGCAGCTTCAACTTCTCTTGGTCAACGAAATTTCAAAAAAAGAATAGCCTACTCCTCCGTATCTCACATGGGTTTCATAATTATAGGAATTGGTTCCATAACCAACATTGGACTAAATGGAGCTATTTTACAAATATTATCCCATGGATTTATTGGTGCTACACTTTTTTTCTTGGCGGGAACGGCTTGTGATAGAGTGCGTCTTGTTTATCTCGAAGAACTGGGGGGAATATCTATTCCAATGCCAAAAATTTTTACCATGTTTAGTAGCTTTTCAATGGCTTCTCTTGCCTTGCCAGGAATGAGTGGTTTTGTTGCAGAATTAGTAGTATTTTTTGGACTAATTACTAGTCCTAAATTTATGTTAATGCCAAAAATACTGATTACTTTTGTAATGGCAATTGGAATGATATTAACTCCTATTTATTTATTATCTATGTTACGCCAGATGTTCTATGGATACAAGCTATTTCATGTTCCAAACGCAAATTTTGTGGATTCTGGACCACGGGAACTCTTTCTTTTAATCTGTATCTTTTTACCAGTAATAGGAATTGGTATTTATCCAGATTTTGTTCTCTCGCTATCTGTTGACAGGGTAGAGGCTCTATTATACAATTATTATCCTAAATAAGATTTTCTTTTTTTAACTAGTCCACTCTATATTCCATCGTGGAAAAAAAATTCCATAGCGGAAAAAACGGAAAACTCATAAAAAAGTAAAAAAGTCTAATTAGATCTATCTCGAATTTTTGAGAACCCCTTGGAAAAAGCGTTCAAGGGGTTCTCAATTCAAACAAAAGAAAAACCTTCATTTTATGAAGGTTTTATGTTATGTAATCATTTAGATGGTAATGTAAATGAACCATAACTATGTAAACCTATTCCTAACAGATTGATACCAAAATAGCAGATCCAAATTATAAGAAATCCTATCGAAGCTACAAGTGCAGAATTCGTACCCTTCCAATTTGGATTTGTTCTACTATGTAAATATATTGCAAATATGGTCCAGGTAATAAATGCCCAAGTTTCCTTAGGATCCCAATTCCAATAGGATCCCCATGCCTCATTAGCCCAGACTGCTCCACAAAGAATACCTATGGTTAAAAGAGTAAACCCTAGACTAATGACACGATAACTCCAAGAATCCAAACGCTCAGTTAATTGATATTTGTAATAATTTGGAAATGCGGGAAAAGAGGTGTTTTTTAAAGCACTTCTTTTTGCATATAAATATTCAATCTCACTAAAGAAAAATGTTTTACTTAAAACATTTTTTTTCTTTTTAGAAAAGAAATCGAAATTCTTTCGAAATCTAATGATTAGAAGAGCGGCGGATAATAAGGATCCGCACAAAAGAGTTGCATAGCTTAGTAACATCATACTGACATGCATCATTAACCACTGAGATTGTAGAGCAGGTACTAGTATTGTGGATTGATGCATTTCAGTTAAAAGACCCGACGTGGCAAAGCTTTGCGTTAAAATAGTACTTGGCGTAGTTATTGTGCTTAAATCATTTTTAGAGTTCTGTATCTTAGGAATAATATGAAGAATATACAGAGCCCATGAAAGGAAGATCAATGACTCATATAAATTACTTAAGGGAAAGTGTCCCGAAGAAACCCAACGAGAAATTAAGAATCCTGTTATAGAGAAAAAAGTCGTTATCATTCCTTTTTCTGACGAATCACGTAATCCCCTAAGTTCACGAGCTAATAAGGTTATCAAATGAATCGTAATAACAATTGAAATGGTTGAGAAAGAGATATGAGTTAGTATATGTTCTAAAGTTGCAAATAGCATAAGGATAAGGTCCCATTACAAAATTGGAAATTTCGAATTGAATCCATTTTCTAATCTATTGTATTCTTTTTCGAGAATGCCGCCACTCGGACTCGAACCGAGATGCTTGAGCACTGCTTCCTAAGAGCAGCGTGTCTACCAATTTCACCATGGCGGCTAACTTAAAATAATAGTTAACTTAAAAGAATAATAGTTATTTTCTCGCGAATCGTCGAGACTGGGAGAGGCCATAGAATTTAGGAACATTAGAATTTCATCATTAACTACAAAGAATTTTGTATTTTAGAAAAATTTATAGAATGAAAGCCTTTATGCTCTTATTAATATGACTTACCAGTCATAAACTCATTTATATGGGAATTTTGGATAAGATTGGATAAGATAGGTAGAGGTTCTAAGTCCTATTGCAAGAATAGTCTACTTTTGGTAATAGAATCCTCATATTTTTTTTTTTTCTGAGGATTCTATTAAGTTCCTTGCTAGGAAAATAATACTGAGGACACAATATAACAAAAACTTTTGTTCTATATAACGGATAACGGGAGGATTCGTTCTAAGAATATTGTACCGAGGAATTCGACACATAAAAGTACATTCATTAATTAATCCGAATTATTCATTCATATTAAATAATTGGAATTTCTTTGGGTTGGGGTAGTTCAATTCAGATTATTCCAAAACCTTATTATTTGTTTGTTGCCCAGAAAAACCTTTTGGTTTTGGATGCTCGTTGCCGCTAGAAAATGATCTAGATTTTGCTAAAGAATAAGATTGTACTATGGAAAAATAAGTCTTTTTCTTCCAAAGATTTTTACGAATACGCTTTTTTGACATCGAAGTACGTTTTTTTGGAACTGCCATTTTAAAAGGGGATTACTTTTTTCTAGTTGTATGTGAAAGACATCTATTGCTGCAAATCAATCCTTATTTCTGTTTTTTCTTAGTATTTATACTTAGATACTGAAAGATACTGAAATTCGAAATTATTTTTTAGTTCATTTTGTCTAATGTGGATAAGATAAGAGTTTTTTAAGGCTTTCTATTTAAATCAATTTATATATCAAATATACTCCATATATAAATATATGGTATGGGGGATAAGCCCCCATATAAGATAGGGAGATAAGATAAAAAGAAGGTAAAATTCAATTAGTTAATTAAGTTCATAACGGTATTTCATAATTGAATTCTAATAAAAAAAAAAAAAAATACTTAGTCTCTTAACATTCTCAAATTTAGAGAATTCTAGTCATTAGGATTTACGTTTTATATGAAGTAAGCAATATTAGAGAATTTCCTATACTATAAATATAGGTTTTTTTTGGAATTCAATCAATCAATTACGAAACAAGAGAGCTCCTTTATTTTAAGAGAAAGAGATACAAAAATGAATAGAAAGTAAAATGATTCAATCTTTTTTTGTATTTTAATAAATACTTTTTTAACTAATAACTAGATAACGAAATTCTTTTATTCACTTTTTGAATTTAAGCAACTAATCTCATTCTGAATTTTTGAATATTTTAATGAGAGAAATTTTGAAAAATCAAGAATTCCAGTATTTTTCTTATTCTTATTTTGTTTTTAAAATTCCTAGAGATAAGAGTGGGTTTGGTGAATCGGAAACAATTCTATTTTATAGAAAAATTGAACTATAAATTTCAACTAAAAATAGCTATTTCTTTTCTTATGCAACATACATATCAATATGCCTGGGTAATCCCTCTTCTCCCACTTCCAGTTATTATGTCAATGGGATTTGGACTTTTTCTTATTCCGACAGCAACAAAAAATCTTCGTCGCATATGGGCTTTTCCTAGTATTTTACTCTTAAGTATAGCTCTGGTATTCGCAGTTCATCTATCTATTCAACAAATAAATGGAAGTTCCATCTATCAATATCTATGGTCTTGGACCATCAATAATGATTTTTCCTTAGAATTTGGATACTTGATCGACCCCCTTACGTCTATTATGTTAATACTAATTACTACTGTAGGAATCTTGGTTCTTATTTATAGTGACGATTATATGTCTCACGATGAAGGATATTTGAGATTTTTTGTTTATATAAGTTTTTTTAATACTGCCATGTTGGGATTGGTTACTAGTTCCAATTTGATACAAATTTATTTTTTTTGGGAACTTGTTGGAATGTGTTCCTATTTATTGATAGGCTTTTGGTTTACACGGCCAATTGCAGCGAGTGCTTGCCAAAAAGCTTTTGTAACTAATCGTGTAGGGGATTTTGGTCTGTTATTAGGAATTTTAGGTTTTTTTTGGATAACGGGTAGTTTAGAGTTTCGGGATTTGTTTAAAATTGCTAATAACTGGATTCCTAATAATGGGATTAATTCCTTACTTACTACTTTGTGTGCTTTTTTATTATTCCTTGGTGCAGTTGCAAAATCCGCACAATTCCCTCTTCACGTATGGTTACCCGATGCTATGGAAGGGCCCACTCCCATTTCGGCTCTTATACACGCAGCAACTATGGTTGCTGCGGGGATTTTTCTTCTAGCTCGACTTCTTCCTCTTTTCATATCCCTACCTTTGATAATGAGTTTTATTTCTTTAGTAGGTACAATAACACTCTTCTTAGGAGCCACTTTAGCTCTTGCTCAGAGAGATATTAAAAGAAGCTTAGCCTATTCTACAATGTCTCAATTGGGTTATATGATGTTAGCCCTAGGTATAGGTTCTTATCAAGCTGCTTTATTCCATTTGATCACTCATGCTTATTCGAAAGCTTTATTGTTCTTAGGATCCGGATCCGTTATTCATTCAATGGAACCCCTTGTTGGATATTCACCAGATAAAAGTCAGAATATGGTTCTTATGGGTGGTTTAAGAAAATATGTTCCAATTACAAGAACCACTTTTTTATGTGGTACACTTTCTCTTTGTGGTATTCCACCTCTTGCTTGCTTCTGGTCCAAAGATGAAATCCTTAGTAATAGTTGGTTATATTCGCCCTTTTTTGGAATAATAGCCTCTTTTACTGCAGGATTAACTGCATTTTATATGTTTCGGATATATTTACTTACTTTTGATGGGTATTTGCGTGTTCATTTTCAAAATTACAGCAGTACTAAAGAGGGTTCGTTGTATTCAATATCCTTTTGGGGAAAAGGCATATCCAAAGGAGTCAATAGGGATTTTGTTTTAGCAACAATGAAGAGTGGAGTTTCTTTTTTTTCACAAAATATACCCAAAATTCCTGGTACTACAAGAAATAAGATAGGATCCTTTAGTACTCCTTTTGGGGCTAAAAACACTTTTGTCTATCCTCATGAAACGGGAAATACTATGCTATTTCCTCTTCTTATATTACTACTTTTTACTTTGTTCATTGGATCCATAGGAATCCATTTTGATAATGGACTAAAGGGTAATGGAATATCGGAGTTAACCATATTATCAAAGTGGCTAACTCCTTCAATAAACTTTTTCCAGGAAAGTTCTAATTCTTCCATAAATTCATATGAATTTCTCACTAATGCAATTTCTTCTGTAAGTTTAGCAATTTTTGGTCTATTCATAGCATATATCTTTTATGGATCCACTTATTCTTTTTTTCAGAATTTGAATTTTCTAAATTCCCTTGGAAAAGGGAATCCAAAAAAGAACTTTTTGGATGAAGTAAAAAAAAAGATATACAGCTGGTCATATAATCGTGGTTATATAGATGTTTTCTATACTAGGGTCTTCGTCTTGGGTATAAGAAGATTAGCCGAATTAACGCATTTTTTCGATAAAGGTGTCATTGATGGAATTACCAATGGAGTAGGTCTTGCTGGTTTTTGTATAGGAGAAGAAATTAAATATGTAGGGGGAGGGCGAATATCGTCTTATCTATTCTTTTTTTTATGTTATGTATCCTTGTTCTTATTCTTTTTTCCATGAAAATGGATTATTCCATGAATTCCTCAAAACGAGGCTCATCAAAATGCAAAATCTAAGACTACTATAAGACTACTAATAAAATAAGAAATAAATAATAAAATAAGAAATAAATTCGAACGATTAAATTACTTCTCCCGAATATCCAACTGACTGATTAATTTCTTATAACGTACTCTATTTTTCTTTGCCAAATAAGCCAGCAAACGTTGACGTTTTCCCAAAAGTCTTCGTAGACCTCTTTCCGATGCAAAATCTTTTTTGTGTAATTCTAAATGTGAAGCAAGTCTCCGTATCTTATTGGTGAAACTGAATACTTGAAATTCAACAGAACCCCCGTTTTCTTGTTTTTCTTCTTTAACCATAAATCAAAAAATTTTTCTACCTCCTTTCTTTTTCATGTATTTTTCTGATCAGGAAAAATCAAAAATTATGTCAGTTATTTTGAAGTTATTCTAATCTCGTACACACAAAAATTTGCAATTATTCATCTACTGCTGGAATCTGGAATTTGGATTTATTTTATCGATCCAAATTGGATTTGGATAGAAGGGTACATTCTTTTATTTTAGATAGAAGAAACATTTCTTCTATCCAAAATAAAAGAATTTTGCTGATTTATTTATTGCTATATCCAATTTATAGAATTGATATACCACCATTTAATTGATATCATTTAGCAAAATGAAACACAGCATATGCACCCATCTTTCGGCTCGAGAATTTCACGGGATAGAGATATTTCACGGGATAGAGATATAGTATAAGAAATAGGCTATTAAGTAACTCTAAATGAATTGTGGATACATCTGTATCCTTAACATACTGAAACGACTGCCATTACTCGTATCAAACCAATAGCGATTCATAAAAGCTAAATCTTGTAATCAATGGTGGGCCAATAATGAATTTTTTTGCATATGTATTAAGACGCTTGGTCTGATTTCGAAATTGTCCAGAGTTTTTTATGTTGTTTTCATTGCAAAATGATGGATCTCCTTCCGTAACTTTCCAATTACGAGTACGAGAATTGAAAGACATGAAAATTCTCAATTCTCTACGGCGTCTAGGAGATAGATAGAATATTTTCAGGAACAAGAAAATCAGAAGAATCTTTTTCTCTATTCACTACCATTCCGCGTCTTCGACTTCTATTAGTTTCTTTTCTTCTTTAATGCAATAGCTATAGTTTGATATAGAATCCATTTCTCAAAGTAATGGAAACCATTCTCTTATAGGAAATGGTTCGAAAATCGCTATTCCACCTTTTAGGTTTAGGTATCGTGAAAAGTGATACCTGTGAAGATCGTGCATTTCAGTCACATTCAGATCCGTTTTTCGAGTCCATGATATAACCAAATTGGATGGATCTTCCACCCGTTTAGCTAAGAAAGAATAGATGCAGAGGTGGATAATAGATCGATATGAAGATCATGAGCTGCCCCATAATGAAACCGCCAGTAGTCGCGAATATCTCCTTCTTCCCTAACCCAAGATTGGAGAAAGAAGATCTAAGAGGGACCTATGGAGAATGTGGTCAGAAATCCATAATAGAGTCCGACCACAACGACCGAATTAATTATCCTCATCGAGAAACTTAGACCACATTATCCTCATCGAGAAACTTAGACTACTAAGTAGAAAAGATTTTAAAATCATGGCATGGGTCTCCTTTTTTTCTTTCTTTAGAGTTTTCTATATGCACAATTTCTCGATGTTTCGATGAGAATTTCTTGACTTTCCATATATAGAAAGAGATAGACTATAAATGACATCTCTTATGTCAATAAGACCAAAGGGATGGATATTAAATGATAGGAAGTGCTAGGAAGTGAAATAGAATGAAATAGAGCAACTTTGGGCTTCCCTATGAAATGAGGCATGGAACGGAGCCACTACGAAGAAATTCCGGAAGTTACGAAAGAAGCTTCGGACTCATATTGTTCACGGGTTGAGAGCGGGAGTTGAACTCTAGGAGGTCGAATCTCCCCTTGTTCCTCAGTAGCTCAG